GAATATCAGAATAGTTGATTTTGAATATCAGATTTGAATATCAGATTTAATATCAGAATAGTAGATATAGTTCTGATTCAATGGGTTAGGTCTACTTACTTTTTCTTTTGTTGATTTAAAATCTTTCCAATTGGTTTTGATTGGAATAATAGAAAATAGGAATATCTGGCAATTAAAGGGGATGACTTATCATTATAATAAAATAATAAGAAAATGTTCCACTTTCTAACTAGAATTACTATATTCGAATTCATTAGAATGATAACTTATTAGAATTCAGAATTCCATTTTCTAATGAAATTCTACGATTCCTTAGTCTTTTTTTATTACAAATATCAACAATATCTCTATTCTCTCTTCAAATATGAATACTATCGCTGGAGTTTTATGAAAAAAGCAAAAAGCCCCTTATCGGATTTGAACCGATGACTTACGCCTTACCATGGCGTTACTCTACCACTGAGTTAAAAGGGCCCCGTTTGATTCAATTCCTGAATAAGGAACTAGCCACTATGAGTCTAGTGCATATATTTATTACTGCATATACTTATTATATGAAATTAGAATATATGTACATAGATAGATTTTATCCGCATAGCGGCTCATTAAGGAACAATAAATTGGATTTACCTAGTGAGTATAGTATAGGTAAAATGGTTTATTGATATTGGATTTGCTAAATATCAATGTAATGAATTATTTCAAAACCGATTCTAATTGAATTGATCCTTATCATAACGAAATGAATTTGATTGATACATGTACCCACCAATTCAACATAGCTACAAGATTTTTCATCGAATCGTTGAGAAATGGATATGGATTCCATTTGTCCCTCAACCAAATTCTTATCGAAAAACAATTTTTCAATAACTTGTTGATTCCTATCCCTCTTCCCGGATTTCCAGATTGATTATCGTTTTTTAATTTCCCGGCTTAGTGTGAGATAGAAATATTCCACCGAATCTTAACAATGAATGAAAGTGAAAGAAATGAAGTTTAAACCCCTCGCCTTTTCCGGCAAACCAATCATTCCCCGAAAGGCCCCTATCTTTCTTTCGTATTACTTATTTTTCTATTTTTAGAATAATAGAGTGGGGATTGGAATGAACAATTTATAAATAAGAATGATGAATCCAAAAATTCTATGGAATTCTGAAAGACGGAAAGATCCTTCTGATCGAGTCATATCATTCCATTATATTGACAATTTCAAAAAACTGTTCATACTATGAACATAGTATAATGGCGGTCGGGCAAGTATGCCCCCATCGTCTAGTGGTTCAGGACATCTCTCTTTCAAGGAGGCAGCGGGGATTCGACTTCCCCTGGGGGTAGGGTACTACGAAAGGAAGTTGATCGTGGATTATCAATAAAGACTGAAATGGATTCTTCCTGGGTCGATGCCCGAGCGGTTAATGGGGGCGGACTGTAAATTCGTTGGCAATATGTCTACGCTGGTTCAAATCCAGCTCGGCCCAATAATTCGCCGATCCACCATGAGATGATGTAACCATTTGTTGTTCTCCGGAAATGCCCGATGCGTTCTGATACGGAAGAATCAAAATCTGATACATCCCTATTTATTTTATTTTATTACGTATTTTTTCCACAAATTCAGATCTTGCTAATGATCTAGATTCATATCAAGATCTGTAAGTATAAAGTCTAAATAAAAAAGACTCTTTTTTATTTTCATTGAAAGATTGATTTTCAATCGATTTGGCAATAACGAGCAGATTACTAGTAATCCGTGTCGATCTCGCTAAAGTGTATATCCATATAGATATCAATATATTAGTCCCGCCTCTGCCAGTTAGAACAAGACAATTCTAATCTAAAATCGAAATAGAAAGGGTTTGAATGAAATCGTAAGAATATGCATGCTGTACACCTTTTTTCCTGGGATTGTAGTTCAATTGGTCAGAGCACCGCCCTGTCAAGGCGGAAGCTTCGGGTTCGAGCCCCGTCAGTCCCGATGGATAGAAATCCAATAAAAAAATACATCAATTCATTTCTTCTGTGAAAGGGAGTCAAAATAACAAACATAATCTCATTCCTAACAGGGATCTCTCTTTTTTTTTTTTTTAGTAAAGGTTCTGCCGAAGAAAGAAAACAAATTCTTACAATAAAAAAAAGTAAAGGAATTCTTGATTGGATCAGAAATCCAATTTGGAATTTGGTATGGATAAAAGATCTTCCTATGTTATACTATTCAATTCTTGACGATGAATCGATTTGATAGCTCAGATATTGTTATTCATGATATTGATCCGATTCGATATCATCGAGATATAATTTATACCATCGAATTTACCGACGAAAAATTTATCATCTCTATGGGATTAAATCCCGAGTTATTGCGAATTAAAGAGAAATCTAACGATGAGATTATGGAAGTAAATATTCTCGCATTTATTGCTACTGCACTGTTCATTCTAGTTCCTACTGCCTTCTTACTTATAATTTACGTAAAAACGGTAAGTCAAAGTGATTAATTTGACTTAAACTTGACTTCTTAGTTCTTATCAATGCAATGATGGAAGAAAAGAATGAAAAAGGATTTCAATTTCGCGTCTTACTCTTAAATGAAATGATCGGACTAGAATCAGCAGTATTCTATGAAATCTGATAGTATGGTAGAAAGAAATAAAATGTATTTCTTTCTACCATACTATCTATTATTGTAGTGTATAAAGTTTTACTCTATAAAGATAGAGGTTTAATATGGATCAATTTAGAATATCTATCTTCATATATATAGAATATCAATCACATATATGGAATGTACATAGCGTCCCAATTTTTTTCTTTGTTTCATCTATTTGATTTGTATTGGTTCCAATCAATCTGAAATAATCAAAAGGCAACTCTTATTCTTCCGATTCGAATTTCTAGATTTCTGATTATTTTCAAGACCAATCCCGGTATCATATTAAAAAAAATCAAATATTAGCATTCCGAAGAAGTAATTGATTAAATAGTTGACAGATGATCCAGGGGTTCTATGGGAAACTTTTTCCTATTTCGAAAAGATTAGGAAAAACCAACCGATTTTTAACGTTTGAACCATGATATGAAATGAAAGCATAAATCCAATTTCGAAACTAAAATCCAAAAAAATAATAAACCAAATAATACAAATAATAAAACAAGCGGTAAGCACGTAATATGTGACTCACCTAAGGCAACGGCAATATCTTATTATGTGCAGTATCTCCTTAGACAACTACTATGTCTATCTTGTTTCCTATAGAAAGTGTGTATCCGCTTAATAACTAATAAAAAAACGGATTTCTTTTCTCTTTGAAAAAGGGGGGAATAAAAAAATCAATAAAAAAAGGGTTCCGCGGTTCCTCATTGTCCATATATAACTTTGGTAAGAGCCAGTTCATCGAAATCGAAATTTTAGAAAGAATTCGGTTGGAATCAATTTCCTATTATTTGTATTCCCTTGACTTTAAAAATACGAACATGGGAATAATTCAAATATTTGTTTAATTGATTAATTGAAAGAATATTTTCAATTTCTATATTATCCATAGAATACATTACTCCACTCGAATACACTATAATTCCGAAATGCAGATATTTTTGAATTCAATTTAGAAATGTTAAATATCCAAATTCAAAAAATTTCAGAACCCATCTATAAAACAATTGATACAGTTTGATTTTTGTTTTTTCCCTCAACTCAATTAGTAGTACCTTTAGAGTCCACTTCTTCCCCATACTACGAGGGAAAGGGAAAATGTAAAGACTACCATTAAAGCAGCCCAAGCGAGACTTACTATATCCATGTAAATTATGTCTCCTATCTCTATCAATATGAAGGAATTATTTCATTATTGTTCACTAATAGTTCACTAATAATAGTGGAATCACCGGCACAGAGTCAAAAAGGGATTCTGGCCTAACATCATTGACGAAAGAATCCAATAAATCCAATTATAACATCTAACAAGTTCTTATATGATTTCTAGTATAATCAGAAAACATTAAGCACAAACAAAATATCCAGAGACACCCTTGGAAGTATTAAGGGAATGAATGTTACTAACAGGTAGGAATAATAAGACCTATGCTTTATTTTGTTTTGTTGCCCTCCATTTCATTAAGTAAAAAAGAATATAGAATCAAGATAGATCACTTCGCATACTCTTATTTCCATTTGATCTAATCCTTACCGTCTCCTGATTGTCTCTGTAAAACAATCGGAAGACAGCCGATTAAATTCTTTCACTAGGGGTTACCGAAAAGAAAGAATCTTTTTTACTTTTCTTTTGAATTATTAAATGAATATTTAAAATTAATTAGAATATTCTTTTTGAATCAAATTGAATAGAATATTTTTTAGAATTTGAATATATTTCAATTTTCTTTATTTTATATTATATGATATTCTAATTATATTATTCTAATTATATATTTAGAATATTCTAATATATAGATATTATATAGAATTCTAATATTCTTTTATTTATTTTCTATTATATAGATATTATATAGAATTCTAAAACTAATATAATAAAAAGAAAAAATAAAAAAAACTAATTAGCTATTCAATCTAACTAATATTGAATAAATGCCGTAGCGCTCATATACTTTCATGAGTCTGTATACAAAGTTTATTCCGTCCCTTCCACAACTAAAAATGGAATTCGATTCCCTGTCCGATCTATCCCTATCCAATCTAATTCAAGACCCAGTCAGTAGACGGGCACTACATTAGTAGTGGAGTGGAAGGACTATCATATCAAGATTTACCGATTCCTTTTCACTACTAGAATCTTTCTTGAATCCGAGACGCAAGGATTTATAACATTTTAAAGAATAAAACCTGCGGATGCTTAGAATTTAGAATCAAGCAAGTCTCAAGAGTCCTTTTCCCCCGCTTGCTTCTGTTGGAAAAAAGATTGTCAAGTTTTATATCAACAAAACGGAATAAGCTATTTTGTCGATCAGGCGACACCCGGATTTGAACTGGGGAAAAAGGATTT